GAAAAGAGATAGTCTAATTCCAATTAGGAATTCCTTGGGACCTTTAGGATTAGGAAGAACCCCTCAAATTGCGCATTTTTATTCATTTTACCATTTAATAACTTATAATCAGATCTCGGTAACTAAATATTTACAACTTGACAATTTCAAACAGACTTTTCAAGTGCTTAAATATTATTTAATGGATGAAAATGGTAGGGTTTCTATTTATAATAATCCCGATCCGCGCGGTAACATCGTTTTGAATCCATTCAATTTGAATTGGAATTTTCTCCATCATAATTATTGTGAAGAAGCGTCTAGAATAATTAGCCTTGGTCAGTTTATTTGTGAAAATTTATGTATAGCCAAAAACGGACCGCACTTAAAATCGGGTCAAGTTCTAATTGTTCAAATTGACTCTGTAGTAATAAGATCAGCTAAAGCTTATTTGGCCACTCCGGGAGCAACCGTTCATGGCCATTATGGAGAAATCCTTTACGAAGGAGATACATTAGTTACATTTATATATGAAAAATCGAGATCTAGGGATATAACGCAAGGTCTTCCAAAAGTGGAACAAGTGTTAGAAGCGCGTTCGATTGATTCAATATCGATGAACCTAGAAAAGAGAATTGAGGGTTGGAACAAGAGTATAACAAAAATTATTGGAATTCCTTGGAGATTCTTGATTGGTGCTGAGCTAACTATAGTGCAAGGGCGTATCTCTTTGGTTAATAAGATCCAAAAAGTTTATAGATCTCAGGGGGTGCAGATTCATAATCGACATATAGAAATTATTGTGCGTCAAATAACATCAAAAGTGTTGGTTTCAGAAGAGGGAATGTCTAATGTTTTTTCACCCGGAGAACTGATTGAATTGTTGCGGGCGGAACGAACAGGGCGCGCTTTGGAAGAAGCGATCTGTTACCGAGCTATCTTATTGGGAATAACGAAAGCATCTCTAAATACTCAAAGTTTTATATCCGAAGCAAGTTTTCAAGAAACTGCTCGAGTTTTAGCAAAAGCCGCTCTCCGGGGTCGTATCGATTGGTTGAAAGGTCTGAAAGAGAACGTTGTTCTAGGGGGGATGATACCCGTTGGTACGGGATTCAACGGATTAGTGCAACGTTCAAGGCAACATACCAACATTCCTTTGGAAACCAAAAACAATAAACTATTCGAGGCAGAAATGCGAGATATTTTGTTCCACCACAGAGAATTATTTGATTTTTTCATTTCAAGGAATTTACACGATACACTGAGACAATCATTTCGAGGGTTGAATGATTCCTAAGAGCGGATTCACCCCCTTTCTTTTTAGCTATTTGTATTTGCGGTCATTTTTTTTTTTTATTTTTATTTGGTATATAGTAATAAAGATAATAAAATAACAAATAGAATAGAAAGAAATTAATATTAATGGTTTGAATCATGTATCAATGGCCAATATCCGTTAGAGGTAGAAACGAAGGTTCCATCGGAACAATTATTTATTTCTATTTCAGGGCACCTCGTCTCTCTTTTTTTTAATAAAAAGAAAGGAGGTGTGGATAAATAAATGACAAGAAGATATTGGAACATCCATTTGGAAGAAATGATGGAAGCAGGAGTTCATTTTGGTCATGGTACTAGTAAATGGAATCCTAGAATGGAACCTTATATCTCTTCAAAGCGTAAAGGTATTCATATTATAAATCTTATTAGAACTGCCCGTTTTTTATCAGAAGCTTGTGATTTAGTTTTTGATACAGCAAGTAGGGGAAAGCAATTCTTAATTGTTGGTACCAAAAATAAAGCAGCCGATTCAGTAGCACGGGCTGCAATAAGGGCCCGTTGTCATTATGTTAATAAAAAATGGCTAGGCGGTATGTTAACGAATTGGTATACTACGGAAACGATACTTCATAAGTTCAGGGACTTGAGAACGGAACAAAAGATGGGGAGACTCAATCGTCTTCCGAAAAGAGATTCAGCTATGTTGAAGAGACAATTATCTCACTTGCAAACATATCTGGGCGGGATCAAATATATGACTGGATTACCCGATATTGTAATAATCGTTGATCAGCAAGAAGAATATATGGCTCTTCGAGAATGTATGATTTTGGGAATTCCAACGATTTGTTTAATCGATACAAATTGTGACCCAGATCTCGCTGATATTTCGATCCCAGCAAATGATGACGCGATAGCTTCAATCCGATTAATTCTTAACAAATTAGTATTTGCAATTTGTGAGGGTCGTTCTAGTTATATACGAAATCCTTGATTCATATTAATAATGAATAATAAAATAAAAAAATTCTTTTGGGAACTCCATAGATTTATGAAATCGGTTATGATTCCTAAAAGAGATACAAGTAACTAGGGATATTATGTAATGGATATTATGTAATTAATTGGTATACAAATATATATAAGTCAACTAGGCAAGTCGAAAAAAGAGAAGGTTGAATCAAAATAATTCTTTTTAAAGTTCTATTTTTTTCAGAGGGCAATATGAATGTTCTATTATGTTATATCAACACACTAAAAGGCTTATACGATATATCCGGTGTGGAAGTCGGCCAACATTTCTATTGGAAAATAGGAGGTTTTCAAGTCCATGCCCAAGTAATTATTACTTCTTGGGTTGTAATTGCTATCTTATTAGGTTCAGCCATTATAGCTGTTCGTAATCCACAAACCATTCCTACTGACAGTCAGAATTTCTTCGAATATGTTCTTGAATTCATTCGAGATGTGAGCAAAACTCAGATTGGCGAAGAATACGGTCCATGGGTTCCCTTTATTGGAACTTTGTTTCTATTTATTTTTGTTTCGAATTGGTCGGGTGCTCTTTTACCTTGGAAAATCATACAGTTACCTCATGGGGAATTAGCCGCGCCTACAAATGATATAAATACTACTGTTGCTTTAGCTTTACTCACGTCAGTAGCATATTTCTATGCGGGTCTTAGTAAAAAAGGATTAGGTTATTTTGGTAAATACATTCAACCAACTCCAATCCTTTTACCCATTAATATTTTAGAAGATTTCACAAAACCCCTATCGCTTAGTTTTCGACTTTTCGGAAATATATTAGCTGATGAATTAGTAGTTCTTGTTCTTGTTTCTTTAGTACCTTCAGTGGTTCCTATACCCGTCATGTTACTTGGATTATTTACAAGCGGTATTCAAGCTCTTATTTTTGCAACTTTAGCTGCGGCTTATATAGGCGAATCCATGGAGGGTCATCATTGACTAGTTTTCGAAATAGTCTTTTTTTAGTTTAAGCCTTACGCAATATATGTGCGTATCAAGATAATCTGCTTAAGGAGCATAATATATAAAAATATATTAGATAAATTATATAAATATAAACTATATAAAGTATAGAAGTAATAGTCAAAAATAAGATATTAGCGGTATTAGGGAATTGCAACAAACAAAAGGGGAAGTAAAAAAAGGAAAGAGATCGAAAAGATCTTTTTCCTAAAATTCCAGTTCGGTCTATTTATCCCCCCCAATGAATACTATCTTTATATTGTTTTGTTCATTTAATTCCAATATTCAATATTATTAGATATTAGTAATCATAATCTGAATAATAATTAGGATTGTAATACTTATAGTATTATAGTGTGCTATTTTAAAAAAGATGCTATTGTTATATAGAAAAATTCCCATTCAAGTTGATTTCATCCAATTAAACGGTTGACCAAAAGAGAATTTTAATAAATAATAAATTACCTGAACTTAGATCAATCAAATACTTCTATTTCGATGCAACGATTCGATCTAACGAATTTGTCCATGTAGATTGATTGTACCTGCGTCGGCGAGTAAAAAAAGAAAAAATAAAGATTTACAAAAAACTAAATTCAAATTTATAAAAAAAAATGGATTGGTTAGGGGGGGCCGAACTAGATGTATGTACTCTAATTAGTATAAGACAACTCTTGTGAATGTTTCGAAGAATGATTCTATAATCCGATTGAATGTAAGATATGAATGGTTGATTTACGTTATCCAAGAAACACATGTATATGTAATATTAGATATTAATTAGTTATATATGTAATATCTAAGCGGCTGCGGCTCTATTACTGTGAATTTAGATAGGAATTCCAATGGAATCCCCCCCATTTCCTTTGTAGTTGTGAATTGAATATTAAATGAATAAAATAAAGTGACTATTGAATAAAGAGATTCAATCAAGAAAATAAGAAAAAACGAAAAATTCAAAAAGAATGGTATGGATTCAAAAAAATTCTGTGAATAAAAACTAAAAAAGAAATATCGAAGCCGTTCTGATGATTCAATAATAATATTATTACTTCAATTCCGAGTTCTTATTTCCTTCGACTGTATAGATCTTAGCGATGGAATAATTAAGTCATAATTTATTGGTTGATTGTATCATTAACTATTTACTTATTTTGGTGTGAGGAACTTATCATGAATCCACTGATTTCTGCCGCTTCCGTTATTGCTGCTGGGTTGGCCGTCGGGCTTGCTTCTATTGGACCTGGGGTTGGTCAAGGTACTGCTGCGGGCCAAGCTGTAGAAGGGATCGCGAGACAGCCCGAGGCGGAGGGAAAAATACGAGGTACTTTATTGCTTAGTCTGGCTTTTATGGAAGCTTTAACAATTTATGGACTGGTTGTAGCGTTAGCACTTTTATTTGCGAATCCCTTTGTTTAATCCGAAAAAAAAAATACGTATTTTTTATTAGTTTATTTCCTTGGACTTACTGCTTTTTTTGAATTCGATTAGGATTTCACTCCTCCAATTATTTGGTGGGACACTAACCCATGGGAAGGACTGATTGGAGAATGGGGGATTAGCAGAACGACTCGCCTTCTTCCTTCCCATTGTTAGTCCAATGGAATAGTTTTTTAGGAAGTGTTACAACAAACGAGATATTTCGCAATTGACATGACATAAGCATAAGGCCTGGGACTTAATTCTAATAATACTAAGTATCACTTTTTTTCTCAATTGGAAATTTCCAATTGAGAAAAAAATCTATTTTA